ACTGAATCACATGAAATTTTACCCAACTCCATATATATGGAATGTATGAAATACGTATGAACGGAGGAAAAAAGATGATTTTAGACTTAATTTTAGACTTAGTTAAATGTTAAATTGGAATTTCTAAGAGACAGATCCAAACGGAAAGGAATTGATAAATTCCACTTAGAATTATGGAGTTTTTTTATTTTGTCTAGAATAGAAAATTCACTTTATACCATTATTATGATATTACATATTCCAATCCGATTGGATATCAGAAAAATAAATGGATTCGGGATTTGATCCATTCACGGAGATAAAGACATAATAATCAGAAACAATATAACAATAGAAAGTTAATTTTTTGAGTACTTAACTCTTTCGTGAATTCCATTGTTCCAAAAATGATTTGCAGAGAACTCCTTTTTCTTTTTTTCGTAGAATTTTGATTTTTAGAATACGATTGAAGTGCATAAGAAGGCTTGTATTTATTAAACCCGCGCTGCTATAGCTATCTATCCATACATCGCTCTCCTTTATTGCATACTTCTACTCGGGACAGCACATGTGGTACTCTATCAAAATTTCTATTTTCTCTTCAATCTAATCAATCTAAATTGCAGTACGACAAGTGTCCGCCTATTCCCTATAAACAGGCATCATACACAAATAATATACCCCATAAGCTAACTGTGGAACACAACTTATGTTTGGGGTTTACATATACTAATAATTGACATTATAATTGAAATTGATTTGAGAAGGTTTTTTTTTTCAATAAAAAAATCAAGACTGATTAGTTATATATCAATTTTGATTTTCTTATATCATTTATCATTAGGTAAAGACAATTTGAGATGTAAATCCAAGAGTGGGTCATGAATTTACAGTCATATAGTTAATGGTTCCAATTTGTTCTGAATTTTTGCTTTTGTAACTGAAAAAAATTCCCATTTGGTTTTTTATTTTTTAATAGAAAAGAGAGGTATTTAGATATTGGGTGTTTTGAGATACTATAAAATTAATTGAAGGGAAGGCGCCGGCCCCCCCCAAAAAAACAAATAACAAATAAAGGGGAATATTTCATCTATTTGGTATCGTTTTGGCGGCATGGCCGAGCGGTAAGGTGGGGGACTGCAAATCCTTTTTCCCCAGTTCAAATCTGGGTGTCGCCTGATTAACAAAAGACAAGACTCGAAATCCCTTATTCTTTATTCCCCTTTGCTGTTATAACTCGCCGAATTTTTCCCAGCAAAACACGCGTAGTCTTGAGACTTTCTTGATTGGAAACAGCTGGGGGTTCCCTTCTTTAAATTAAAGTGCCGTAACTCGTTGTATTTAGGATTCAAGGAAAGATTATAGTAGTGGAAGGGCTATCATATCAAATAAAGAGTTACCGATTTTTTTCCATTACTAATGTCGTGTCTACTGGCCGGGTCTTGAATTAGATTGGATGGATAATTGGCTTTTTTCTTTTACTTAATGATAATGAAGGACAAGAAAAATAAAGAATAGGTATCAGTATTCCTACATATATATATTAGTAGCATTCCCTTTGATACTTCAAAAGAAAAGCGTAACTGCAGTTTAATTTTTCATATTTATTGGAGTCTTTGATCGAGGGTGTTGGGTCAGAATCCCCTTTTGACTCTGCACCAGTGATTCCACTATTATTAATAAACACTAATGGAATAATTCCTTCATATTCAGAGAGATAGGGGACATAATTCACATGGATATAGTAAGTCTCGCTTGGGCTGCGTTAATGGTAGTCTTTACATTTTCCCTTTCACTCGTAATATGGGGAAGGAGTGGACTCTAGAGATACTACGAATTGAGTTGGGGAATCAAATTGTATCACTTTTTTATAGATTTTTTATAGATCGTTTTGCAAAGCATAAATAATCTTTATTAATTATTTAATATATTGAATTCATTAATTTAATTCAATTTCGAATTAAAAAATTGAATTAATAAAAATATCTTCATTCCGAAATTGTATTGGCTTTTATTTCTGCTGTGCTTTATTGACGCGTTTGCTATCATGGCTGAAGGATTCAAAATCGATAGGATAACCCCTTTCTAATTTCGAAATCCGAAGAAGTTACCGTAGAACTCCTTGGATTATCTGTAAACCGCGCAATCAATTACTTCTTTGAAATGCTAAAAAAAAGATTACTTTCTAATTTTCTATAAATTAGAAAATAATAAGAGTTGCCTCGCGATTATTTCAGATTGATTGGAATCAACAAAAATCAAATAGATAAAGGAAACAAATAGATGAAGCAAAGAAATAGAATTGAGATACTATGTACATTCCATATATTTAATTGATATTAACCTTTATGAAGATCCATATACGTATTGTAGATTGATCTAGATTCAGTTTGTATCTTTCTAGATTACAATAATAAAAATGGATAGTATGGTCGAACGATTCAAAAATGAATCGTTCGACCATACTATTACTATCGGATCTTAGAGGCTACTGCGGATTCTAGTCCGTTCATTGCATTTGGGAAATTGAATTTTTTTTTGAGTTCTTAAATCATTGATAAGAACTAAGAAATCAAGTGTAATTCAAATTAATCACTTTAATTACTTTGACTGACCGTTTTTACATATATTATAAGCAAAAAAGCAGTAGGAACTAGAATGAACAGTGCAGTAGCAATAAATGCGAGAATATTTACTTCCATAATCTCATCGTTTCGTTTTTTTTTTACTTCGCAATAACTCGGGATTTAATCCCATAGAGATGATAAATCTTTCGTTTGTCAATTCAATGGGATCGATTAGATTTCAATGATATTGAATCGAATCAATATCATGAATAACAATATCTGAGCTATCAAGTCGATTCATCGTCGAGAATTGAATAGTATAACATAGGCGGATCTTTTATCCACATACTAATACAAACTTAGATTCCTGATTCACTCAAAAGAATTCCTTTCCTTTATATTTTAAGACTTTATTTTGATTTATCATTCTTTTCCATTCTGTCTTTTCGATAACCTACCGCCTTTCTTGTACAATAATCTACCCGCTTTCCACTTCCATTGTTTCAAAACGGTTTACAAATAAACCCAAACAAACAGAAAATAGAAAAAAGGAAGGAGTTAAGTTCTAAACTCCTTTTTTTTAATGATCTAATTTTCTTGGAAAACAAAGAAAAAGAAGGATACCTCGGGGAATGAAACTATACCATTTGTACCCAGTTTAACAGAAAATGGAGGGAGATATTTATGTATTTTTTTATTGGATTTGGATCCGTCGGGACTGACGGGGCTCGAACCCGCAGCTTCCGCCTTGACAGGGCGGTGCTCTGACCAATTGAACTACAATCCCGTAGAAATAAAACGTACAGCATCCGTATTCTTATGATTTGATTCAAACCATTTCGATTAATAGTGCCCTGTTGTAACAGAGACGTGAGTGATATCCACATGAATATACACTTTAGTGAAAGAAGAAAGCAGCACGGATTATTGATTATTAGTAATCCTTTCGTTATTGCCAAATCGATTGAGAATCCATTTTTCATTGAAAAAAGCGTCTTTTTGTCTTTGCTTTCTTCTTTTCATTAGACTTTATACTTAATAATCCTGATAGAAATCTAGATCACTAGCAAGATCCGAATCAGAATTTATGAGACCAAATAAATGGAACAAATAAAAAAATAGCGGTGGGGATATATCAGAAAATTTGACTTTTTTGATTCTTTCATATCTTCCATTTCTGGAAAACGAAAGGGGTTATATCATTTCATGGTGAATCAGCGAATTATTAATTATTGGGCCGAGCTGGATTTGAACCAGCGTAGACATATTGCCAACGAATTTACAGTCCGTCCCCATTAACCGCTCGGGCATCGACCCAGAAAGAGTCTATTCGAGTCTTATTGATAATCCATGATCAACTTCCTTTCGTAGTAACCTACCCCCAGGGGAAGTCGAATCCCCGCTGCCTCCTTGAAAGAGAGATGTCCTGAACCACTAGACGATGGGGGCATAATTGCCCGACCGCCATCATACTATGCTCATAGTATGAGCAGTTTTTTGAAATTGTCAATATAATGGGATGGTATGACTAGATCCGAAGGATCTTTACGTCTTTTCTGATCCCATACCATAGCATTTTTTGATTCGTTTTCGTCATTTATATTCATGAATCACTCATTCGAATCGTTATTCTGAAGATTCTAGAAAATTAATATAAAAAAAAGAAGGTTAAACTTCATTTCTTCCACTTTCATTCATTGATTAACTTCTTGTTAAGATCAGAGAGGCGTATCTCCATATCACACTAAGCAAGGAAATTAACAGATGAGAAATCGAAATCTGAAAATCTGGGGGATCAACAAGTTATCGAAATTTGTTTTTTCTCTAAAAATTGGGTTCAGAGCACAACCAAAATCTCTTCAGCACATGCTTCAATAAAATATCTTGGATCTACGTCGAATTGGTAGGTACATGTATCCATCAAATGGATTTTCTTTCGTTCTGCTGGGGGTCAGGTCAATTCAAATCAATTTCATTCGGGTTGGTCTTGAAACAATTAATTTTGTTGATATTTATCAAATCCAATATCAATAAACCAAAATTACCTTATACCTATACTCCTTAAGTAAATCAAAATTATCGTTCCCGAAGGGGACACTAACCAGTATGAGTCTACTGTGTATACTTATAATATAACTTATAATATATATATATACATAGATAGATCTATCTTATGCGCCTACTGACTCATTCAGTAATTGAATAAAATGGCCCTTTTAACTCAGTGGTAGAGTAACGCCATGGTAAGGCGTAAGTCATCGGTTCAAATCCGATAAGGGGCTTTTTGGCCGTTTTGATAAAAAACCTCAAGGGGTAATATTAATATTTAAACGAAGAATAAAGATATTACTTTTTTTTGTAATAAAAAAAGAGTAACCAACTGTATAATAATCTAATTCTAAACTATATAATTTAATGATATAATGATAAAAAGTTACCCTTATAATGAGTTCT